TTCCTGGAAAATAGTAACGACTTGAGCCACAGAAGATGCCCTTTGACCAATAGCTACATAAATACATATGACATTTTGCCCTTTTTGATTGAGGATCGTATCTGTTGCTACTGCTGTTTTACCAGTTTGTCTATCCCCAATAATTAATTCTCGTTGACCACGTCCTATGGGGATCATCGCATCAATAGCAATAAGCCCTGTTTGAAGGGGCTCGTACACAGAACGTCTTGAAATGATCCCCGGGGCTGGGGATTCAATTAATCGAGATTCAGAAGATGCAATTGCACCTCTCCCATCAATAGGTTTAGCCAAAGCATTTATAACACGACCCAAATAAGCCTCACTTACAGGTATCTGGGCAATTCTTCCTGTTGCTTTTACAGAACTTCCTTCTTGTATCATTAAACCATCGCCCATTAATACAACGCCAACATTATTAGATTCCAAATTTAAAGCAATACCTATAGTACCCTCGGCAAATTCCACTAATTCGCCCGCCATTACTTCATCAAGACCGTGAATACGAGCAATACCATCGCCCACCTGAAGTACGGTGCCGATATTTCGAATTCGTACTTCTCTAGTATATTGTTCAATACGTTCACGGATAATATTACTAATTTCGTCAGCTCGAAGGGCTACCATTGATGTTTCTTTATTATTATTCAGAAGCAAAAGTAAAAATAATGCCTAAATTGTAAACTAACATAAAAAAGTGAAAGGATTCATCATTTATCCTCTTTTTTCCATGGCCTCGAGAATGCAAATATTAGCACGGATGGTACGAAAATGTAATTCAGTATTCAAACAATTATTCAAAGTTACTAGAGCTTCTTGTAAGGCTTGTTGGAAAACTCGTTGTCGAACTTGATGCACAGCTCTTTGTTGTTGAAAATAAAGGGTTTCATTTTTGAGTTTTTCTAAGTTTTCAAAACTAGGATAAGTAGCATTAATCAATTTTTCTTTGTCACGTTCTATTTCAGAGTAGCCATTCGTTCGATACTCATCTGCCTCCAGCTCCACTTTTCTTAGTTGAGCCTGGGCTTTTTCGAGCTGTTCAAAGGTCCCCCTACGTAATTCTTCCGAATTTTGAATAGTACTTAAGATCCTCTGTTTTCGATTATCTAATAAATCAGTTAATGAAAGTAGATGATCTTACGCTTAATTTCAACACTTTTATAATCTCTTCCCGAACCAAACATGAATTTTTCAATTCATTTGGCTCTCAAACTCAATGTTATGGGTATTCCCATATGTAATAGAACGAGCTTACCCTCTATTTTGAGTTTGTATTATACCAAAACGGATAAACACAAAATAACTCGTAGGAGGATTCTTCTGACCAGATAACAATTGATATCTATAAATGAATTGTTAATTGTCAGCACAATTGTTTCTTTATTTTGTCCTTTTACATAAAATCCTATACTAAAGAAAGATCTTCTCTTTAATACTTTTTTTGTAACTTCCAATCCAAAAAAGTATTCTTTTTTGATACATAGGTTGTCGACTCGGCATTGTTTGATAAAAGGGGAGAAGTTCCACTTATATAACAAATAAATAGTTTCAACCGTTTTATCAATATGAGTGTTCTATATCAGATAAATTGTTAACTATTCATTTGTCAAAAACTCTAATCCATTTCATTGTAAAAAGAATACCGTGTTTTGCCTGGACTTAAAGCAGTTTAGCTTTAACCATATTAATGGTCTCACATGATTTGATTGGTTTCTAGAGAATCCATATTTACCAATAAGTGAAGTGGCGAAATGCTATTGTTCTTCAATATGATTTGTTAATCTATTCAGAAATAATTCGCCGAGATTATGCATCTTTTTTGATTTTTTGTATGCAAAATATGCAATATTTTATATTTCTTACATATATCAATTTCATCCAAAATCTAAAATGCATTTGGATAAGTCCAAGACATTCTTGAAATACACAACTCGCACACACTCCCTTTCCAAAGAAAATCAATACCCCAATCACAATACTCAGATTTATTAGATTTGTTGCTAAAATATCGGTATTAAACCCGAAACTCCCGGCGGATGGCCAGTGGCCAAAAAAAACGAAAGAATGGGTTACATTTTTCATATGTTCTCCTCTTATAAATAGGACTAACAAATAACCAATTTGTATTATTTAGCTCGCCGTTTGTTAATAGATTTTTTAAGGGGAATTTCTTTTTTTTTCAAAAAGGTAAGAAGTCATTATTCCATTTTTCCATTTTGATTAATTCTTCAGTATTGTGTGAATTGCAATACTAAACTCAAATAAAAAAGAATTTCCATTATACGCACTAAACTATGAATGAAATAAAGAACTCGGGTGTATCTGGGAATTGTTTAGTAGTCTCTTCTTAAAATAAAGGAAATATCAGAAGAACAAAGTATTGTTGCGACGAAAAAACAAGCTTAAGGTATTAAAATACGAAAGGAATTGCAAATCCTTTTTACACATTTCTAGGATAGGATCAAACAAAAGGATTCGCAAATAAAAGTGCTAACGCTACAACCAACCCATAAATTGTTAAAGCTTCCATAAAAGCTAGACTAAGCAATAAAGTACCTCGTATTTTCCCCTCTGCTTCGGGTTGTCTCGCAATACCTTCTACAGCTTGACCCGCAGCAGTACCTTGACCAACTCCAGGTCCAATAGAAGCAAGTCCTACAGCCAATCCAGCAGCAATAACGGAAGCAGAAGAAATCAGTGGATTCATGGTAAGTTCCTCGTGCAAAAAAAGGGAAATGGTTAATGATACAATCAACCAATAAACTATTTCTTTTTCACTCATTTTGTCATTTTGACAAAATCATTTAATTATTTAATTAGAATGAGAAGTAAATGAAATTACCAGAATTACTTGTATCCCGTCTTTTTAGGTTAGCCATATTATATTTATATTCTAATTATAATGCACTATGATACGTATTATTACATTTTGATAAATTTACTTGTAAAGCTATATAAAGAGAGTTCTAGTTATTACATTACTGTCTAACTATTCATTTGATTTATTTTATTCTTTTTTTCGTTATTATTCTATATCCTTGAGTTTATATTTATTTTTTTCGTCAATTTGACAAGCGTAGACAAGAAAAAAATTATTAGTGAAATAGATTTCATCTAATCTCAAATAATTTCTGGCTAAAAATAGAAAAAAAGGGAATTGTAATTAAATCCATTTTATTGTAATTTGATCTTTCATTAAGATTCATATAGATACCAATACCGATAGATAAAATATAAGATATTGTCCATACTCAAAAGGATAGGAAGGGCTATATCTATTTGTATTTGGATAGCTTTTTTATTACATATAGTATAGAATGGAATAGAATATGGCAGATTCTTATTATCTGTTATTATATTGGATATATACATAACATATTTATTGATTATTTATCAAATCAAATAGATATAATCTAAGATAGAGATAGAATATATCTATAAAATAGAATGTATGTATACATCCATATACGCATATAATAAATATATAACATATGCACACATATAGTATAGTAAAAAACTATAAATAGTATATATAAAACCCCATATTATAAACGGAATTCATATTACTATTTATGATTTGATATTTATATCAATATAATTAAGTATCCAATATACCAGCCCCTGTTATCATCATCATTGAATAATATAATATCAACTCCTACTTTCTACTACAATTCTTGGTTATCTATTATTATATCTATGCATTCAGAATATATTCATTTTGTATTTAATAATTCAATCAATTATAGTCTCCAAAAAAGTGAACAATCCTCAACCACACACTAGACTATTTTGATAACTAATCAATGATGACCTTCCATGGATTCACCAATATAGGCCGCGGCTAATGTTGCAAAAATTAGAGCTTGAATACCACTTGTAAATAATCCAAGAAACATAACAGGTATAGGAACAACTAAAGGTACTAAAGAAACAAGAACAACCACTACTAGTTCATCAGCTAATATATTTCCAAAAAGTCGAAAACTAAGAGATAAGGGTTTTGTGAAATCTTCTAATATGTTAATTGGTAAAAGGATTGGGGTTGGTTTAATATATTTTTCAAAATAAGCCAATCCCTTTTTTTTAATACCCGCATAAAAGTATGCCACTGACGTGAGCAAAGCTAAAGCAACTGTTGTATTTATATCATTTGTGGGTGCAGCTAATTCCCCATGAGGTAACTGTATTATTTTCCAAGGTAAAAGAGCACCAGACCAATTCGAAACAAAAATAAATAAGAACATAGTTCCAATAAATGGAACCCAAGGGTCGTATTCTTCTTCTCCTATTTGAGTTTTGCTCAAGTCTCGAATAAATTCGAGAAGATACTCAAAAAAATTCTGACCATCGGGGGGAATGGTTTGTGGATTCCAAACAGATATGATAACCGACCCTAATAACATAACAATTACAAACCAAGAAGTTATAAGGACTTGAGCATGGACTTGTAAATCTCCTATTTGCCAATATAAATGTTGGCCTACCTCTACACCCGAGATATCGTACAATCCATTAAGTGTTTCAATTGAACATGGTATAACGCTCATATCGTTCTTTGATAAAAAGTTCATTTCAAAAAGTGATTATTTTGATTCAACCATCTATTTCTCAACTTACCAATTGGAATAATTCATCGTATATGGATAGTTTATATGATATGTATAGTTAGCACACCAAGAAAAGAATGAAGAAAATAAATTCAACGCTAACGGATAATTGTGTATATATATATTTATTATTATATATTATATTTATATAAAGAATAAAGAAAACGAATAGTAATGAATATACTTTCTAACAATAAGCCGATCTAATAAATATATAAAAAGACAATGGAAGTACTCAAAAAGGAACAAATAATTCAATTAATGACTTCTTATATAGCTAGAACTATACTTTGACCGACCCTCACAAATTGCAGATACTAATTTGTTAAGAATCAACCGAATTGACGCTATAGCGTCATCGTTGGCTGGAATCGAAAGATCTGCAAGAGCGGGATCAGAATTTGTATCAATTAAACAAATTATCGGAATCCCCAAAACGGCACATTCTCGGAGAGCCGTATATTCTTCTTGCTGATCAACGATGATTACTATATCAGGCAACTTCGTCATATATTTGATCCCGTCGAGATAGGTTTTCAAGGTCGATAATGTTTTTTTAAACATTGTGGCATCCTTTTTTTGAAGATGGTTACCCATCTTTTCTTCCGTCCTTAAATTTCTGAACTTATAAAGTCTAGTTTCCGTAGTGGACCAATTTGTTAACATACCGCTAAGCCATTTTTGATTAACATAATGACATCGAGCCTTTATTGCGGCTGATGCTACTAAATCTGCTGCTTTATTTGTAGTACCAACAATTAAGAAGCTTTTTCCGACACTTGCTGCATCAAAAACTAAATCGCAAGCTTCTGATAAAAACCGAGCTGTTGTAGCAAGATTTGTAATATGAATACCTTTACGTTTTGCAGAAATATAAGGCGCCATTCTAGGATTCCATTTCTTAGTACCATGACCAAAATGAACTCCTGCTTCCATCATCTCTTCCAAATGAATGTTCCAATATCTTCTTGTCATTTTTTTTAACATTTCCCTTTTTCTTCTATTGAAATTGATTAATGAGTAATTGAATTTATTATTCAAAAATTCAAATGAAATATTACTAACTAACAAACAAAGAGACAAAATCTCTTTAAATAAAAGCAACTCCGACAAAACTTTGTTACAATTTGATTTGAAATTAGGACACAGCATAAACCATAACAATTGTAAACTACTTATTATTCTTTTTTCCAATATCCTAATTTATGGTTTGAATTCCATTTAGAAATATAAAACCATACGTTTTTTATGGTGTTTCATAAACATTTTTACTTAGGAAAAGTTTGATCACATAAAAAAAGCATTCTATATAATGTAATCCAATTATGACTCAAACAGCTTTTTGAGTTTCAAAATTATTCCCTTGTCCTGAACGATACATCACTTTTTTGAATCCAGTACCCACGGGTATAATTTTCCCAAGAACAACGTTCTCTTTCAAACCCTTTAACCAATCAATACGACCTCGTAAAGCAGCTTTTGCTAAAACTCGAGCAGTTTCTTGAAAGCTCGCCTCGGATATGAAACTTTGAGTATTCAGAGACGCTTTTGTTATTCCTAATAAGATTACCCCATAACAGATTGATTCATCCAAAGCGCGCCCTGCGCGTTCCGCTCTCAACAATCCAACTAATTCGCCGGGTGAAAAAACGTTTGACATTCCCTCTTCTGAAACCAACACCTTTGATGTTATTTGACGTACAATAATTTCTATATGTCTATTATGTATCTGCACCCCCTGGGATCGATAAACCTTTTGAATCTTATTAACCAAAAAGATACGACTTTGAGCTATAGTTAGTTCAGCTCCAATCAAAAATACCCAGGGTATACCAAGAATTCTCGGTATACATTCGTTCCAACTTTCCATTCTTTTTTCCAGGTTAATGGAAATGGAATCGATCGAACGGACTTCTAAGATTTGTTCTACTTTTGGAAGACCCTGTGTTATGTCACCAGATCTTGATTTTTCATATATAAAAGTGACTAATGTATCGCCTTCATAAAGGATTTCTCCAAAATGACCATGAACAGTTGATCCTGGAGTAACAAAATAGGGCTTAGCTGATCTTATAACTAAGGAATCCACATGAATTATTAAAATTTGACCAGATTGGTTTATTATATGTGGTTCATATTGAAATAGATATCCCTTTTCAAAAATAAGTTTTCCAAGGTAAATTTTTGTCAATGTATCCTCAAAAAAATCGTTATAGAACAAACACCGACTCAAAAAGAATGGATTTATAAATATAATTATATTGCTGCATGGATCAGGATTATAAATCCTCCTATGTTCGTCTATTAAAAAGTACTTAAGAATTTGAGCATCTTTCCAATTGTCAAGCGAAAAATATTTATTTAACAAGAATAGATTATAAGTTATTAAATGGTAAGATGAATCAAAATGAGTATATCTTTGAATTTTAGGTACAATATCACCTAAGGGACTTAACAAATCCGTAACTGGAATTCTATGATTCTTTTTTTTTTTTACATTCTTATATTTCACATTATTTAACGGACCAATTTGATAACAATTAGATGATGAAAAAATCATTAAAGAAGGGCATTTCCTATTTTGATTCAATAACGTACCAAACACCCCTTTATATTGACTAAATGATAGAATCCCTATCTTGTAATAAAATGGATTTTTTTTAGTATGCTTGAAGTTCTGAGTGGTAATCAATCCAAAAAATGTTTTATCATATCTTTTTACCTTATATAAAATAGTAGACTTTACTAATTCAATTCTTACAAAATCACGAATCAGATCATTTGCCCTTATCTCAACAAAAGAAGCACGTACTTCCTTTATTGAATCATTTTCTTCTTGGTCCCAATTCAATACTACGCAAGTCCTAACTAATTGACTATTTGTGGGGGAAATCCCTCGGATTGACTTGTTATTTCCATAAATAATATAATTTGCAACTTCAAGTAAAATATTATCTTTTTCCTGTAATAGATCCTTAGGAAAAAGTGTTGCTAAATTGATGCCATCCGCTAGGCAATATGCGACCACGGGGCGAACCAAAAAAAAATACCTTTTTTTTGTGAGTGTAATTCGTTGCACATAGATCCCATTTTTCCATTTTATTGATTCCTTAGAATATTCTTTTTTGGTTTTCGGTGGTATCAAAATGGCGTTGTATCTCGATATCTTATCTGTTTCCCCATGAAAATGAATATCTCCCGAAAATATCTTAAGTTCCACATATATTTTTTTTCTTTCTACTCGAACGAGTCCGCCTACTCGACTTCTTTTATTGAAAGTAAGCTGTGTATCTACTCCAATAATACTATTGTTCTGGACCATTATGGAGGAAGATCCCGGTAGAATATGCACTTCTTCGAGAATGAAAAAAAACTTATCTAGTTTCGTTTGGTATTTTGAACTAAATTCTTTTGCTCCTTGATATTCAATCCAATCTTCTTTTTTGATGATGGAATCTGTCTCTACAGTACCATATTTAGTAATCCCTGAATGATTTTGTCTGTATCGTGGATCATCAAAAAAAGCAAAAATACTCTTTTTACGCAAAATACTATTTAGAGGTATTTCAATTGAAATACCAAAACAAGGTATTAACCCTTTATCTTGTTCTTGATTATATTGTAATGGGATTAGAAATCTATTTCTTCGTTTTTTTGATAATAAATCCGAATTGACTTGAAAAGTAGAAGGATAGATAAAATTCCAGTGATCCTGACATCCAATTAGATTGGATCTTAAATAATGAAGATGAATAATTTCCCTATCTTTTTTGTTACCGGAAGTAGCAAACAATTTCCCTTTTACCTGATCAGTCGTCATTAAAACATTTGAAATCCATCTTTCATCAACAGAAAAAAAATAGGTATTCATTTGATCTTGATCCTTGTAGAGCGAAAACGATACTATATTAGAGATGTATGGACTTCCTTTTAATATCCATAAATGACTTGTTTTTGGCAATAGGTGAACATTACTATATATATATTCAGCCATATGATAGACATCAGTACTCCAGTGCATTTCGCCCTCTAAATCAGAATAAATATGTTTTCGTACCCTCTCTTTAAAAATAAAAGTGGATATTCCAGTACGAGTTTCAGCAATCACTTGTTCCGATTCTACATATTGATCATTTTGAACTAAAATTAAACTTTTTTGGGGAATATTCATTTTATGTACAATATCTTGACTTTGAATAACTACATACAAGTCTATCGAACATAAAAAAGCAGGATGCCCATGACGAGTACGTGTGGGATGAACCAAATCCTCATTGAAGATAATTTTTCCATTAGAAGGAGCTCGCACCTGTTCAGCGGTGCCACCCGTAAATACTCCACCTGTATGAAAAGTTCTTAATGTTAGTTGAGTACCCGGTTCTCCAATAGATTGACCTGCAATAATACCTACAGCTTCTCCTAATTCAACTAAATCGTCATGAGCGGGACTACGACCATAACATAATTGACAGATCCAATATGTACTTCGGCAAGTAAAAGGTGTTCTAATATAGATTTGTTGTGCTCGAAAGGTTATGAATTGATTGACTAGTCCAATCCCAATATTTTGATTTCGAGTTGCAATGCATCGTGAACCAATATATATATCATCTGCTAATACACGACCAATTAGTGTTTGAACAAAAATTTTTTCCGTTATCCCATTTTTGGGACTCACAGAAAAACTTCGGATAGTACCACAGTCTCTTCTACGTACAATAATATGCTGAACAACCTCAACAAGTCTACGTGTAAGATATCCAGCATCTGATGTTCGTACAGCTGTATCCACAACTCCTTTTCTGGCTCCATAACAAGAAATGATATATTCTGTCAAAGACAGTCCCTCGCGTAAATTGCTTTGAATGGGTAAATCAATCATTTGTCCTTGTGGATCCGACATTAATCCCCTCATACCAACTAATTGGTGTACCTGAGAGGCATTTCCTCTAGCTCCCGAAAAAGACATTAGATAGACGGGATTAGAAGGATCGGTCATCCTAAAATTCGGATTCATTTCTTGTCTCAAATATTCACTTGTAGCATACCATATCTCGATGGATTGACGTAATCTTTCTACCGTGTGTACATTCCCATAAAGATGATGTTTTTCCAAAAGAAAATTCTGCTGCTCAGCGTCTTGGACTAACCATCCCTTAGAAGGTATTGTTAAAAGATCATCAATTCCTAATGAAATGGATGTAGCAGTAGCTTGATGAAAACCCAAAGTTTTGACTTGATCCAAGATATGGGATGTATATCCCATCCCAAAATGATTGATTAATCTGCTAATAAGCTGTTTCATAGCAGTTCCATTTATCACTTTATTGTGAAAGACCAGATCGGCCCGTTCCGCCATAAAGACCTCTATATTATGCTGAGTAGGATTTGACAATAAACCTGAGTCAGTGATTGTAAAACTACATTTTTCTCAATCTTAAACCTAAATTTCATACTGCTAAGAGACGATACTTTTTAAATTTGAAAAACTCTAAGCCCAGCCAGGGAAAGGGCATAGCCCAACGTACTTTCTTAGTTTAGATAGTAGTAGATGAATAGGCTCGACTAAATCCTTGTATGGCTTCTTCTATTTCTCTATAAAAAGAAAGATGACCAAAAGTGGTTCGAACGTATATAGAACAGATTTCTTTTTTGAGATTTCCAACTATTAAATAATTCCTATAAATCTCATTAAAAGTACCCAAATATTCATATTGAACTTCAATCGGAACTTCTTTTAATGTAATGACGCGTTGATCTAATCTCCATTTGAGCCACAAGGGGCTATGTAAAAAAAAGAGTTGTTTATCTCGATAAGATCTAAGTGCATTATAGGAATTATAAAAATAGGGTTCTTTTGTATACTTATAGTTATTATTATAAACTCTCTGATTTGGATAGTTTTTGCAATTAGATGGATTGTATTTATTTGCACAAATACCTCGGCGATTTCCAATTGTTAATACATAGAGTCCAATAAGCATATCTTGAGTTGGTACAGAAATAGGATCCCCAATAGCTGGAGACAAAAGATTCATATGAGAAAACATAAGTAAACGTGCTTCTGCCTGAGCTTCTAAAGATAAAGGTAGATGCACAGCCATTTGATCACCGTCAAAATCTGCATTGAAGCCCTTGCAAACTAATGGGTGTAAACAAATCGCGCGTCCTTCCACTAAAATAGGTTGAAAAGCTTGTATGCCTAATCTATGCAGGGTGGGTGCTCGATTTAACAAGATGGGGTGCCCCTGTGCCACCTCTTGAAGTATTTCCCATACAATCAATTCTTTTTCTCTAATTTTACTTTTAGCAATCCCGATGTTAGAAGCACAATTTTGTCTAATTAAATGACGAATTACAAATGTTTGGAAAAGCTCTATTGCTATTTCTCGCGGTAATCCACATTGATGTAATGAAAGTGAAGGGCCCACGACAATGACTGAACGCCCCGAATAATCAACTCGTTTACCAAGCAAAGTCTCACGAAATCTTCCCTCTTTACCTTCAATTAAATTGGAAAATGACTTGTAAACTTTATTATGGCCATCCCTCATTGGTTGTCCGCGGATCCCATTATCCAGAAGTGTATCCACGGCTTCTTGTACTAATTTTTCTTGACACATTATCAATTCACCTGGTGTAGATCTACTTGTAGCTAATAGATCCATAAGAGTATTGTTTCGATAGATAACTCTTCGATAAAGTTCATTAATATCCGAACTCATTAGTTTACCCCCATCTATTTGGATGATAGGTCTTAATTCGGGAGGAAGAACTGGTAATAAGCACAAAACCATCCATTCTGGTTCCACATTTGTTCGAATAAAATGTTTAGCTAATTCCATACGCCTAACCAAAAAATCTTTTCTTCTTCTAATTTTTCTATCTTCCCATTCATTTTCAGTCGACCACTCGTCACTTAATTCCTTCCACTCTATCAAGGAATTTTCTATCATAATTTGCAAATCTAAATCAGCTAATTGTTCTCGAATAGCACCCGCTCCCGCTGTGATTTCCCGATTTCGAAATGTTTCGAAGCCTAGGGTAGTAAAAAAAAGTGGGATGCTATATTTCCGGGATTGAATTTCATATTCGAATAAACCTCGTAATCGTAAGAAAGTAGGTTTTTTAATTATCGGCCTAGCCAAAGAGAAATCAAGATAGGTTCCTATAGCACAGGAACCCCCTTTTAAAATCGGACGTGAGGGTTTCCACTCATCCGGCTTAAGTCGTTCTACTAAAGATAACTTTTTTCTTTTTTTTGTTCGATAAAAACCCTTACAAGAAACTACTCATTACTCAATTCCATATTAATCATTTGAATGAATTCGTTATTTTTTTACTTTATTTACTTTACTTAATAAATTGGATATGCAGAATGATTGAGTAGTCTATTTCCTTAATGAAATTGTTAAAACATTCTTTTGTTTCTTCTTTATTTGATTCGTAAGGAATTTATTTGTCTATTATTGATATTGTTATAGTTGATCTTTTAGGTCTCTACTTACCCTGATGGCTATGCTATGATTGTATGCCCCTTGAAGTATATATGCGATAGATAAACTTCTGTAACCATGATAGATTTCCTTTGCTTGCTTAAATAAAAAGATATTTCTAATACTCTTTAAAGGAAATCAAATGGTTAGTTCTACAAAAAAGGATTTTTTATTAAGTAAAGCTAACTATTCATATGATACAGGTGTGTTACAGCATCGGCCATAGATCAATTCCCCTTTTATTTGGAAGTATTCAATAAACCCTCCTAATCTTCTAAGTTTCATGTTATTTATTTGTATTTGATACATAAATAAATGTCAGAATTAGGGCATCCCAATCAGATTGAATGGGATGACAGCTTCTCAATCTAAATCTGTAAAATGTAAATTTTGATCAAATCACACATCGCAGTATACTAGGCTTTCTAATTCCTTAAGTGGTTTATCTAAAAGATTCGCGATATAACTAGGAAGACGTTTTAAATACCATACATGAGTCACTGGACATGCGAGTTTTATATAGCCCATTTGATATCTTCGTATTCGAGAATCAATAAATTCTACCCCACATTGTTCGCAAAAGATTTTTTCCTCTTTTTCAGCTCCGATCACTCGATAATTTCCACAAGCGCAAATTCCACTTTTTATAGGTCCAGAGATTTTTTCGCAAAACAATCCATCTTTTTCTGGTTTATTTGTTTTATAATGAAAAGTATAAGGCTTTTTGACTTCTCCAACAATTTCCCCATTCGGTAGGGTTTTGTTGGCCCAACTCCTTATTTGTTGTGGAGAAACTGGTCCAATTTGAAGTTGTTGATGTTTATATTGGTCGATCATAAAAAAAAGGATTCATTCAGATCAAGCTTCCTTCCTGTGGATCTGGAAGTTTTTTTCAGATACAAGAAAATGATTCAGTTCTAGAGCCAAAGATCGTAGTTCTCGAACGAGCAATCGAAAAGACTCTGGTGCATCCTCGGGATTAGGTATTCTTCCTCCAATGATCGTAATACCAAGTACTTCTTGACGAGCTCTAATATGATCAGATTTATAAGTAAGCATTTCTTGTAAAATATGAGCAACACCAAATCCCTCTAAAGCCCAAACTTCCATTTCCCCTACTCGTTGCCCCCCTTGCTTGGCCCTTCCTCTAAGGGGTTGTTGTGTAACAAGTGCATAATGCCCACTCGAACGCCCATGTATTTTATCATCCACTTGATGAATTAATTTGAAGATATAGGACTTTCCTATTAAGACAGGTTGTTCAAAAGGATCTCCAGTTCTTCCATCGAAGATTATACTTTTTCCTGGGTACTCGGATTCAAATACCCATGGATTTTTTGTTTGTTTACTGGCTAAATATAATTCAGAAAACACTAGTTTTCTAGAAGCCTCTTGTTCATATCTCTCATCAAAGGGCACAATTCGATAATGCCTTTTCAAAAGGTCTCCTGCTAATCCGAGGGAGCATTCAAATATTTGTCCTACATTCATTCGTGAGGGTACTCCCAGGGGATTAAAGACTATATCAACAGGCGTTCCGTCTTGCAAATAGGGCATATCCTCTCTAGGCAAAACTTTTGAAACGATACCCTTATTCCCGTGCCTTCCAGCTACTTTATCACCTACTTTGATTTCACGTTTCTGTAATATATATATACAAATCCTTTCTGAACTATAGCTGGAACCCTCCTTATTCTGGGTCCATTGGACATCAATAACACAGCCCCTTCCACCTATAGGTAATTTGAGAGAAGTTTCTTTTGTGTTTGATACCTGAATGCCAAGTATGGCTCGTAATAATCTATCCTCGGGGGCATAGGAGGATTCATTTATTATCTGAGGCGTTAATTTACCTACTAAAATATCACCTGTTTCCACCCAAGATCCCAACATCACAATTCCATTTCTGTCTAAATTACGAAGTAAATGAGCCTCTAGATGTGGTATTTCTTTAGTAATTGTTTCAGGACCTTGGTTTGTCATATGAGTCTGAATTTCATATTTTCGGATGTGAAAAGAGGTATAAATCTCTTCATATACCAGACGTTCACTAATTAGTACTGCATCCTCAAAATTATATCCTTCCCATGGCATATAAGCTACTAATACGTTTTTTCCTAAAGCCAGTTCCCCATCAACAATAGCTGCTCCGTCTGCTAAAATTTGTCCCTTTTTTATGCATTTACCTTGTCGAACCCGAGATTTTTGATGTATACAAGTATTTTTGTTAGAACGTTGATACATAACTAGTGGAATACTTATAGTACTCTCATTACTTGATAAAAGGATCTTCTGAGAATCAGTATAAATGATCTTTCCCTCGTATTCCGCTATAAGGGAAACGCCCGAATCTAGAGCAGTTTGGCGTTCCAACCCAGTTCCAACAATACACTTTTCGGACCGAAAAAGAGGAACTGCCTGGCGCTGCATATTGGAGCTCATTAAAGCACGATTTGCATCATTATGCTCAATAAAAGGAATGAGGGAAGTTCCCATCGAAAAATAATGGAAGGGAAAAATACTTCTAAAATGAATCTTTTCCCATGCAATAGTTAGGAATTCTTGACGGTAGCGAGCTGGAACAACTTGTTCTTCCTGAATACCCCTATTCAAAGCCAAATAATTTCCTGCTGCTACCATATAATATTCATCTGTTTTGGGGGATAAATAAAGGATCTTCCCCTCTTTTTCTTTTTGTTTCTCAAATATTTCATAAAAAGGACTCTCCATGGATCCACACGGGCTAATCCGCGCATGAATAGCTAAGGATCCAATAAGTCCAACATTGATTCCTTCAGACGTGTCAATTGGACAAATACGTCCATAATGACTAGGGTGAATATCTCGTATACGAAAACTAGCAGTTCGTCCTGTCAATCCGCCAGGACCCAAATAACTTAATTTTCTTCCGTGAACAATTTGCGTTAATGGATTTGTTCTATCCAAAACTTGAGATAAAGGATGTAGGCCAAAAAAAGATTCATAAGTAGTTGTTAATGAAGTTGAAGTTATCAAATTTTGAGGAGTGGGTATTAATTTATGCCGGATTGCTCCGCATATAGTTCCTCGAACCGCATTTTCTAAACGAAAAAGAGCCAATCCAAATTGATCCTGTAATAGATCCGCTACAGAACGAATACGTTTATTTTTCAAATGATTCATATCGTCAATTGTACCCATTCCAAATTTCATTCCAATCAAAAGATCCGCAGCGGCCAATACATCTCGCGGTAACAGGAATGTCTTGTTCTGAGGTATATCAAGATTTAATCGCTGGTTTAGATTTCGTCGACCAATTTTTCCTAATTCACATCTTTGTTGAAAAAATCTCTTTTGCAATTCTTTACACAAAGACTCAGAAAATAAAGGGTCACCGCTTACACAAGCAAATTGTTGATAAAACTCCAAAATAGCATTTTCTTTTGATCCAATCTTTTTTTTTTCTTTCTCATTCAGGAAAGACAATAATATATCGGGGTAACAAGCATTATCCAAAATCTCTTTTAAATTTAAACCCATAGCTGATGATAGAACTAGAATAGATATTTTTTGTTTCCTACTCACGCGAGCCCATATCCTTGCTTTTCTATCCATTTCCAATTCCGATCTTCCTCCCCAATCTGATATTATAGTTCCGGTATAGATAGAAATTCCGTTATGATCCAATTCGGAACGGTAATAAATACCGGGACTCTGCAATATTTGATTAATAACAATTCGGTATATTCCATTTACTATAAAAGTTCCCAGGGAATTCATTAGAGGAATGTTCCCTATAAGAACGGTTTGTTCTTGCATATCTCTACCAGTTTTCAAAAATAACCCTGCCGGTACATATAATTCAGAAGAATATGTAAGTGATTCATATACAGCATCTTTTGCTTTTATCAAGGGTTCTACCAATTGATATCCCTCTCCAAATAATTGAAATTCCATCTTTTGATCTGTATCTTCAATTTTTGGAAACTTATGAAATTCTTCCATTAAGCCTTGACTAATGAACCTACAAAATCCAACAAATTGGATCTGACTAAACGCAGGGATTATGGACATTCCCTCATTTTCATTTTGACGCATCTTAAGTTTGTTATTTATTTTAAAAGTGTGAAATTCCATCTTTTTTGCTTACTTTACTCTTCAATCGAGCCATACGAATCGATTTACCAAGGATAGAATGTGCATTCTGCTTACTGAATCACATGAAATTGGAGTGAATTCCATATAGCTATTTCATACCTATTAATGGATAAATGGATATAAATATAATATTAATATAATATATAAATAAATATAAATATTATATAAATAAATATAAATCACTGTTTCAAACAGAGTTTGATGTAAAAAAAACAAGTACAGATGGAAAGAGAAGTACTGGATCCCTTCCCTTTTTCCTGTAAAGAATCCTTTCACTTAAACCTATGGAGTTTTGTATAAATATACATCGATAATCGAAATTGAGTGAGTAAGATGATATGAAAATCCAATTGTGATGTTAAAAATTCCTCATGAAATTTGCTTTCTAGTTTCTAGTGATAAGATCATAAAATGATTATTAGAAGAATAGTTGGCCTGTGGTTTATTTGACTTTATTGAAGCTTTATTTTATATTGAATTTGCATAACTAATTTATTGGAATGTTAAACAAATCCCAATCCTTTTTTTGTAATTCATCATTGAGTAATAAGAATGACTACTCAAATAGTAAGAATGGATAATTTAGAATCATAAAACAAAGTATAACAAAATAATGTTAGCAACTATTTTTCCAGCGCACTTTTAGTTTTTAGCCTTTTAGTTTTTAGCATAATGTCACCTGGGACAACATGTATAACAATACATCATAATGTAATTTTTATTTTTTATGAAATTCCATAATGAATTTATGGATTTTTGATCCGATTGTTAGGGCGACATGGCCAAGAGGTAAGGCAGGGGACTGCAAATCCTTTATCCCCAGTTCAAATCTGGGTGTCGCCTGATCATCAAATCAACCAAAGGAATTTCTCTTATAACGTCTGCTTGATTCGGAATATGTTTTTTCGTTAATTTGTTAAAATGTCTTATATTTGTACTTAATACTTTATCATTCTACCAAAAATACCACAATGCATTTTTGATGCATTCGTAATCATCGGTTCTTTAAGAGTCGTAGATCAGAATCCCCTTCCCTTTTTGTTTTGACTCTACTCCATTAATTCTGCTATAATAATATATAATATATATATATGATATTAAAGAAATAATAATGCAATATGCAATAATTTCATTTACATAGGATAGGAGACATAAGTTACATGGATATAGTAAGTCTCGCTTGGGCTGCTTTAATGGTAGTGTTTACATTTTCTCTTTCATTAGTAGTATGGGGAAGGAGTGGACTTTAAGCATAGGAATAGAATATGCAAAAAAAGAAATACAGAGATGATAAAACCCTTTTTTCCTAAGATAAGGATTTTTTTATTTGGATAAACTAACCATTATCTTAACTAGTTTTTTGATCCTCATTTTATATTGTTGTGTTCAAATAAAGGATTGGTTTTTTATTTATTTTGCATTCTTTATTCTTCTTTTTTTAATTGTATACTGTACTGAAAATAAACTGAAATGGAATTTCCACTTTGATTATGTGGATATGTAAACTCTATATAGATTTCTAATGGATTCCATATCCAATAAGAATGGAATGATAATAAATTATTGATGTATCTATATCATATATCAACTTATGATTTATATTCGTATTTCGAATGCATTAAGGATTAATTACATTTTATATAGATTTATAGTAGGAATGAAAAAAACAGAACATTTTAAAATTGGAGTAATTGTAATTATATTAATATGAAATATTAAATAAATTATAAATAGATATGATATATATCTCAATACTAATATAAATATAATCAAAATATAATCAGATATTTTACAAAGTGTAGTAGAAAAAAACGAAGTTCCTTCTACTACACTTTATCATTCCAATGTAATCTAATAATTGGAATCTTATTTGATTTCCTCTCCTTCTTTTATATCTTCCATGCTGGATATTTGAAACGAATTCATCAAAGCGGGATTCCAATTAATCATTTTGGCTAACTGTTTTGACGTAAATAATAAGTAAAAAAGCAGTAGGAACTAAAATAAATAATGCAGTAGCAAGAAATGCTAAAATATTGACTTCCATAAGAAATACCTTTTGCTTCTTGAAGTTAGTATGGATAATTATATTCTTATGTGATACTATCGCATTTTTTACAATAAAGCAATTTTAAATAATAATCTGATTCAGTATCATCAATTAATCCAATTGAGTATAATATCATTCATATACAATCATCTTATGGAATTTCCTTGCCATTTCTATGAGATTATATCCCTAGTTATTGGGAATCAAAAACATTATGGAATAAAAAAGACCTTTTTTGAAGCTTTTCACATTTTTTAAAAAACCTACCAGTTGATTTCTTTATACTATGTGATTTCCCTTCATTTTTAGGATGATTATAGCTAAAATATATAAAAAGAGAAAGTAGAAAGTATGGTATTATAAAATCACTACTCTATGAGTGATGCACAACTAAAAATAACCAAACAACCAGTAAAAAGGTTACTCAAAAAGCAGATTTTTTAGTCTTCTTGTACTTGATCTTTTTCAAAATGGATAAAAATGCACAGTTTACAATTCACATAATAAGGGGATACGTTTGATTTGATCAATGAAATCAATTAGGAAATGAAACATGTATAAACAAAATAAAAAAAGTGGGGTTTAATTGAAACTTTGTACTTTGATTAAGTCATTATATCGTTTCTAAATTGTATAGTATCACAAAAAGATACCCTTTTGATATTTGATATGTATGCCCAGTAGAATACGAGCATTTTACTCCATATCATTCATCAATATATATAAATGGAAAAAATAAATAAGATGGGGATTGGCTATACCTTATAAAAAGAAAATTTGAAAAACAAAATACTACATCCATATCCACATAATCAATGATGTCATAAAGATTTACATAAGATATGTCTCTCCATTATCTTTGTAAGAATAAAAAAAAGAAAAATGAATTGATCTTTCTTCTATTACAAATGAAAAGAGAAGATCAATGAATTGATGAGTGCATTAGATCTTAGTTCGGGACTGACGGGACTCGAACCCGCAGCTTCCGCCTTGACAGGGCGGTGCTCTGACCAATTGAACTACAATCCCCGTGGGGTGTATTACATACGTAATATGTATTGAATCCTAACAACATGTTATTCATCCGTTGTATTATGATAAATGCACGAATGTAAAAGATAATCCTATCTACAGAGAATATGAATATGAATCGTAATGATATGGAGAATCACACAATTTGACTAATAATATTAGAGAAATTTCATTATTATTAAAGGAAATACCCATTTTTCTTTCATGATACATGATACATGATACTTTATCTTTATCAAAGCTGAATAAAGTAAAGTATTATCAACATCAACCCCCGTTTTTTTGAGTATGAAAAATTTCTCTCTTTATTTTTATGGATAAAGTACCTTATCCATATTTTAGGGAAGACAACAAATGGTATTCTAAAAGATACATCGTACATCCTAGTGCAGCACTGGGCCGAGCTGGATTTGAACCAGCGTAGACATGTCGTCAACGAATTTACAGTCCGTCCCCATTAACCACTCGGGCATCGACCCAGGAATAATTGATCTTAGGTTTATTGTTAAGTTATTATTATTAGATGAATCCACTTTTCTAAAAAGCTACCCCCAGGGGAAGTCGAATCCCCGCTGCCTCCTTGAAAGAGAGATGTCCTGAACCACTAGACGATAGGGGCATATATACCCATACCCACCCGTTATCATACTATGATAA